CCTTCTAGAGGTATTTTAGTGATAGGTTCTATAGGAACTGGACGATCCTGTTTGGTCAAATACCTAGCGACAAACTCCTATGTTCCTTTCATTACGGTATTTCCGAACAAGTTCCTGGACGACAAGCTTAAAGGTTATCTTATTGATGATATCGATATTGATGATAGTGACGATATTGATGATAGTGACGATATTGATGATAGTGATGGTATTGATGATAGTGATGATGACCTTGATATTGATATGGAGCTGCTAACTATGACGAATGTGCTAACTATGTATATGACGCCGAAAATAGACCGATTTGAGATCACCCTTCAATTCGAATTAGCAAAAGCAATGTCTCCTTGCATAATATGGATTCCAAACATTCATGATCTGCATGTGAATGAGTCGAATTACTTATCCCTCGGTCTATTAGAGAACTATCTCTCCAGTGAAAGATGTTCCACTGGAAAGATTCTTGTTATTGCTTCGACTCATATTCCCCAAAAAGTGGATCCCGCTCTAATAGCTCCGAATAAATTAAATACATGCATTAAGATACGAAGGCTTCTTCTTCCACAACAACGAAAGCACTTTTTCATTCTTTCATATACTAGGGGATTTCACTTGGAAAAGAAGATGTTCCATACTACTGGATTCGGGTCCATAACCATGGGTTCCAATGCACGAGATCTTGTAGCACTTATCAATGAGGCCCTATCAATTAGTATTACACAGAAGAAATCCATTATAGAAACTAATACAATTAGATCAGCTCTTCATAGAAAAACTTGGCATTTTCGATCCCAGATAAGATCAGTTCAGGATCATGGGATCCTTTTCTATCAGATAGGAAGGGCTGTTGCACAAAATGTACTTCTAAGTAATTGCCCCATAGATCCTATATCTATCTATATGAAGAAGAAATCATGTAAGGGAGGGGATTCTTATTTGTACAAATGGTACTTCGAACTTGGAACGAGCATGAAGAAATTAACGATACTTCTTTATCTTTTGAGTTGTTCTGCCGGATCGGTCGCTCAAGATCTTTGGTCTTCATCCAGACCCGATGAAAAAAATGGGATCACTTCTTATGGATTCGTTGAGAATGATTCTGATCTAGTTCATGGCCTATTACTATTATTACTATTAGAAGTAGAAGTAGAAGGCGCTCTGGCTCTGGCGGGATCCTCACGGACAGAAAAAGATTGCAGTCAGTTTGATAATAATCGAGTGACATTGCTTCTTCGTTCCGAACCAAGGAATCAGTTAGATATGATGCAAAATGGATCTTGTTCTATCGTTGATCAGAGATTTCTATATGAAAAATACGAATCGGAGTTTGAAGAAGGGGCCCTCGATCCGCAACAGATAGAGGAGGATTTATTCAATCACATAGTTTGGGCTCCTAGAATATGGCGCCCTTATGGCAATCTATTTGATTGTATCGAAAGGCCCACTGAATTGGGATTTCCCTATTGGGCTGGGTCATTTCGGGGCAAACGGATCATTTATCATAAAGAGGATGAGCTTCAAGAGAATGATTCGGAGTTCTTGCAGAGTGGAACCATGCAGTACCAGACACGAGATAGATCTTCCAAAGAACAAGGCTTTTTTCGAACAAGCCAATTCATTTGGGACCCTGCGGATCCATTCCTTTCCCTATTCAAAGATCAGCCCTTTGTCTCTGTGTTTTCACGTCGAGAATTCTTTGCAGATGAGGAGATGTCAAAGGGGCTTATTGCTTCCCAAACAAATCCTCCTACATCTATATATAAACGCTGGTTCATAAAGAATACGCAAGAAAAGCACTTCGAATTGTTGATTCATCGCCAGAGATGGTTTAGAACCAATAGTTCATTATCTAATGGATCTTTCCGTTCTAATACTCTATCCGAGAGTTATCAGTATTTATCAAATCTGTTCCTATCTAACGGAACACTATTGGATCAAATGACAAAGACATTGTTGAGAAAGAGATGGCTTTTCCCGGATGAAATGAAACATTTGATTCATGTAACAGGAGAAAGATTCCCCATTCCTTAGCCGTAAAGATATGTGCCCATGAAAAGGGGATTAAGTGGAACAGAATTGGCCGGATGGTAGAGTCGTGGAAACACTTGTTCCTTCCATCTTTTTGGCCTTAGCTCCATGGAACAATATGCTACTGCTGAAACATGGAAGAATTGAAATCTTAGATCACTATGTGTGGATGATATGAACTGCCTAAACAAGAATTCTTGAACGGCGAAAGAGCCTATTACTCGCTACATCAAACAATCTCTACTAACGAAACCATGTAAATCCATCGGAAAATACGCATGTCCGCTGAAATGGTTGTTGCTACCTGCTCCAATAACGAATCATTGGTTTAATTGAATAACTAAAGAAAATAGATAGACCTTTCTCTTCGTCTCAGGTCGATGGATCTTCTCAATTGGAAGATCTCCCATATGGATCATTCCAGTTGACCGAGCCTAATTCTAATTGTTTTGTTCCGAAGCAAAGATATCCA